TGAATGCTCGGCATGTGGAGTAAAGGGTAATATGAACGCCACAACAACCAAATGCCAGGAATAATTCAAGTTATACCACCCTACGATTTCTGTCCCTGACCATCAATGACAGTTAACCTTAAGAAATCAACTGATGGTGGTCTCTTACTGCATCGCAAATTTGACTTGCAGAGTAAGTGAGTCCTGGTATATGTGCGTCAAACGCACAACCATTAGGTAGAAAAAGAATTAAATAAAGGTTCAACCTGTATCCTTGCTGCTTTTTCACTTTAGATTTTATTTCCTGAATGTTTAAATGGAATCTAGGTGATAATTCATATATGTAGTGGAGCTATATACTATATGGTTAATATAGTTTAATGGTTATAATACATATATGTATTTGAATATACAAATTTGTGTTTATTTGCTATGGGTGGCGGCGTTCGGCCAAGGAGTAGTTTAAGTAAGAATTCTAGCTTTGGGGGTTAGAGGTAGAGGTTAAATTCCTTTTTCTTTGAGCGTTGGTAGGGATTTTAACCCTTATATTCAGCTTACAAGACTGATGCTTTATCGTTTAAGCTACCAATGCAGTATTTGATTATTTTGTTTTCAATTAAGCTAAGGGCTGGTATAAGAATAAGGAAGAGAGAGAAATAAAGAATTGATGCGATTTGTCCAATAATGATGTAAGGGTTTTCAACTGGTATACCCCCAATTCATGTTAGGATTATTACGTCTGCTACTAAAAGTCAGAAAAGGATTTGGCTAATTGGACGAAATGTAAGGGATTGTAGATTAGAAGTATGAAGAATTGGTACTAGTGCTAGTACTAGAATTGAGGCGAGTAGAGCGATGACACCTCCTAATTTGTTAGGAATTGATCGAAGGATAGCGTATGCAAAAAGAAAATATCATTCTGGTTTAATGTGTGGGGGTGTTACTAAAGGGTTGGCGGGAGTAAAGTTCTCTGGGTCTCCTAAAAGATTTGGAGAAAAAAGGGAAATTAAAATTAGTGTTGTAATGATAATAGCAAATCCTAATAAATCTTTGTACGAGAAGTAAGGATGAAAAGAAATTTTATCAGAATCAGAATTAATACCTGCAGGATTATTTGAGCCGGTTTCGTGAAGAAAAATTAAATGTACTATTGTTGCAGCTAAAACTACGAATGGGAAGAGAAAATGAAATGCAAAGAAGCGGGTAAGGGTGGCATTATTTACTGAGAAGTCACCTCAGATTCATTGAACTAGATTATTTCCAATGTATGGAATAGCTGATAAAAGATTAGTGATGACTGTGGCACCTCAAAAAGATATTTGTCCTCAGGGAAGGACGTAACCTACGAAAGCTGTCATTATTACAAGTAATAATAATAGTACACCAATATTTCATGTTTCTTTATATAAGTAGGAACCATAGTAAAGTCCTCGGCCGATGTGAAGATAAATGCATATGAAGAAGAAGGATGCTCCATTAGCATGTATATTTCGGATAAGTCAACCGTAGTTAACATCTCGACAGATGTGAATAACGGAAGAAAATGCGGTAGAAATATCAGATGTATAATGTATGGCTAAGAATAAACCTGTAAAGATTTGTGTAATTAAACATAAGCCAAGTAATGAACCAAAATTTCATCAGGCGGAAATGTTAGCGGGGGTGGGTAAATCAATGAGGGCATCGTTTGCGATTTTGATTAAAGGGTGAGTTTTTCGTAGATTTGCCATGATTGTTCTTGTAGTTGAATACAACGGTGGTTTTTCAAATCATTAGTCTTGGTTAAAATCCTAGTGAGAATTATGATTTATATTATTTATTTATGTTTATTTGGTTTAGTTCTTGGGTTGGCGGCGATTGCTTCAAATCCTTCACCTTATTTTGCTGCTTTTGGTTTAGTAATAGTAGCAGGAGCGGGTTGTGGTTTATTAGCAAGTCTTGGGGGTTCATTTTTATCTTTAATTTTGTTTTTAATTTATTTGGGAGGAATATTAGTAGTATTTGGGTATTCGTCAGCATTGGCTGCTGAGCCATTCCCAGAAGGTTGGGGAAATATATATGTATTTGGTTCTATACTATTTTATATGTTTTGGGTTGTTTTAATGGGTATTATATTTTGAGATGATTGTTTTGATGGGCCATTAGGTCTATATCATATTTATAGTAATTTTAATATATGACAAGGTGATACAGAAGGGGTAGCTTTAATATATTGATATGGTGGTTGAATTTTAATGGTGGGGGCATGAGTTTTATTATTGACGCTTTTTGTTGTACTTGAATTAGTACGGGGAAAAAGCCGGGGAGTTTTACGTGTAGTTTAATGTAATTAGTATGAAGGTTGTAGTTATTAAAGTAATAAAAAAAAGGGATAAGTAGATTTTAATTAGTCCTTTTTGGAGGTCATTTATTATTTTGGTAAAAGGTAAATTTATAGTAATGGTTGCTTTGGGCCCTGTTTTTTCTAATCAGGTTTGGTCAATTATTTGATTGGCAATAGTTTGACCTAGTTGTAAATTAAGTTTAGGATAAAAGCGGTGAATAAATATAGGATAATATCCTAATATATTGGAAAAGTGATGGTAATCCAATTTAGGTAAAATTTTGAATTGTTTGGAAGTTATATGGGCTAGTCCTAATGCGGAAATAAGTCCAATTAGAGTAACTAGTAAAGCGGCTATTTTAATTTCTGGGGTTATAGTTATTACGGGATTTTTGAATGGTATAGTATTAGAAAAAATTAGTAAGCCGGCTAGGATGCTTCCTCATGCTAAACGTTTTAATGGATTAAATACCGTCGTATTATTTTCATTAATTGGTGAAAATACATTAAATCGTGGACTTCCTATTGAGACGAAATAAATAATACGTAAACTGTAGATTGCTGTAAATGAGGTTGCGATTAAGGTAAGGGTAAGGGCTCAGGCGTTTAGGTATGATGTGTTTAGTGCTTCAATAATAGCATCTTTTGAGAAAAAGCCAGTTAAAAAGGGTATACCTGTTAAGGCTAGGCTGCCAATAGTTAAGCAAGAAGAGGTTATGGGTGTCAGGTGATGTATTCCTCCTATTTTACGGATGTCTTGTTCGTCATTTAAGGCATGAATAATTGAGCCTGAACATAAAAATAATATAGCTTTAAAAAAGGCATGGGTGCAGATATGTATAAAGGCTAGTTGGGGTTGCCCAAGACCGATAGTTACTATTATCAAACCTAGTTGGCTTGATGTGGAAAATGCAATAATTTTTTTGATATCATTTTGTGTTAGTGCACAAGTAGCTGTAAATAATGCTGTAATTGCTCCTAGACAAAGGCATATAGACAGTGCAATTTGATTGCCTTCTAATATAGGATTTAGTCGAATTAACAAGAAAATGCCTGCAACTACTATGGTACTGGAATGTAGTAGTGCTGAGACAGGTGTGGGGCCTTCTATTGCTGATGGTAGTCATGGGTGAAGTCCAAATTGTGCTGATTTACCAGTTGCAGCTAAAATTAAACCAAATAAAGGGATAGTTATATCTATTTGTTCGGAAATTATAAAAATCTGTTGAATTTCTCAAGAGTTCATGTTTGAAGCTGTTCATGCTATGGCTAAGATTAAACCAATATCACCAATTCGATTATAAATTACTGCTTGCAAGGCAGCTGTGTTTGCGTCATTTCGTCCATGTCATCAGCCAATTAATAAGAAAGATATAATACCAACGCCTTCCCAACCGATAAACAATTGAAAAAGGTTATTTGCTGTAACGAGAATAATTATGGCGATTAAAAAAATAAGAAGGTTTTTAAAAAAGTAATTAATATATGGATCATTGTGTATATATCATAGGGCGAATTCTAAAATAGATCAAGTTACATATAAAGCAATAGGTGTAAAGATAATTGAATAAAAATCAAATTTAAAGCTAATATTAATATCAAATAAAGTGTTTGTTCAATTTCATGTGGTTGTAATTGTTTCTAGACCTTGATCAATAAAAATTATTAAAGGAAATAGTGCAATAAAAAATGCTAATTTCACGGCTGTTTTCACTTTTTTTTGTGATCAATTTAGGGGTAAAGAGGAAATATTTGTGGTATTAACGAGGGGTTGAAATAAAACGATAAGGATTCAAATGAGATTTGATGATAATACTAAAGAGGTTTCATTCATAGCTGCTACTTGGATTTGCACCAAGAGTTTTTGATTCCTAAGACCAAGGGATTAGCTGTTATCCTTTAGGAGCTGCGAGGGAGTCTTGGAATTAAACCAAGAGGGCGAAAATTAGCAGTTTTCGTTATGATCAAATCTCTCTCGGTGGATAAGAAGATTTTAACTTCTATTATTAGAATCACAATCTGATGTTTTAATTTAAACTATATCTACAAGCGGTTCAACCTCAAATTAGTTCAGGTTTTATGATTAATAAAATAAGGGGAATTAGGTGGAGAATTATAAGTAGGTGTTCTCGTGTATGAGTAGGTTCAGTTACAATAATATGTTTTGGAAGTGGGCCACGTTGTGTTATTAAGAATATATAAAGTGAATAACTGGCTGTAATTAAGGTACCTAAACCTGTGAAAATAATAGTTCAAGGGGATCAGTTAAATAATGCTATAATAATTATTAGTTCTCCTATTAAATTAGGAAAGGGTGGGAGAGCGAGATTAGCTAGGCTAGAAACAAATCATCAAGCTGTTATTAGTGGAAAAATAATTTGTAATCCTCGAGCTAAAACTATGGTTCGACTATGGGTTCGTTCATAGTTGGTGTTAGCTAAACAGAATAGGGCGGAAGAGGTTAGACCATGGGCAATTATTAGAACTAATGCTCCTGTAAAACCTCATGGGGTTTGAATAAGGATGCCTGTTGCTACTAGGCCTATATGGCTTACAGAGGAATAAGCAATTAAAGATTTTAAATCTGTTTGTCGTAAACAAATAGATCCTGTTATGATTACACCTCAAAGGGCTAAAATGATGAAAGGGTATACTATTTCTTTCGTCAAGGGTTCTAGAATAATTATAATGCGCATTAAGCCATATCCGCCTAGTTTTAAAAGTACGGCAGCAAGTACTATAGATCCTGCAATAGGGGCTTCTACATGTGCTTTTGGAAGTCAAAGGTGGGAACCATATAATGGTATTTTAACTAAAAAAGCTAAGAGACACCCTACTCATCAAATTTTATCTGATGTATATAATAAGGTAAAAGGAGGTAGGTAATTTAAGGTCAGGAAGGATAGTGAACCTGTTGAATTTTGGAGTAAGAGTAAAGTTACTAAGAGGGGTAGGGATCCTGCTAATGTATAGAACAAAAAATAGGTTCCCGCATTTAAACGTTCTATTTGATTTCCTCATCGGGTAATAATAAGTAATGTAGGAATCAATGTGGCTTCAAATATAATATAAAATATAATTAATTCTGTTGCACTAAAAGCTAAAATTAAGAATGTTTGAAGTGAAATTATAAGGGAAATATAAATTCGTTGTCGGGTTATGGATTCAGCGGAAAGATGTTTTTGGCTGGCTATAATTATAAGGGGTAAAAGTCAACAGGATAAGATCAAAAGAGGTGTTGATAAAGAGTCTGCGGCTATATAGGAATTAATTAAAGACCAGCTACTTATGGTAGGAGAAAGAAATCAATTAAAGCTAGCCAATGCAATAATAAGACTATATAGAAGGGTAGTTGATCAAATATATTGGTGGGGTATTAATCAGGTGGAGAATAGTAATATAATTGTAGGGAGAATAATTTTTAACATTGTAATAGATTGAGGGTACTTAGTCGATCTGAGCCATGTGTTCGTGCAGTAGCAACTAATAAAGCAAGACCTACACTTGACTCGCAAGCTGAGAAAGCTAAAAGGAGTAAAGGAGAAGCTGCTATATTAAATGAATTTAGTTGTATAAATCAAAGTGATAAAGCAATAAAGAGAGTTAATATCATACCTTCAAGACATAAAAGTGCAGAGAGAAGGTGGGTTCGGTGAAATGTTAACCCTGTAAGACCTAAAATAAATATTGAGAAAAAAATGAAAAGAATTATATTCATTAGGTTAATTATGGACTTTAACCATAAGTTTTTGAGCCGAAATCAAGTGTTTTTTTAAACTAATTACCTATTCGGCTCACTCTAAGCCTCCTTGTGTTCATTCGTAAATTAGTCCAATTGTTAATATTATAATGACAAAAGATGCTCATATAAATGTGGTTAGAGGATTGGGAAGATGATTCGCTCATGGAAGGGGGAGAAGCAAAGCAATTTCTAGATCAAATAGGATAAATAGAATAGCGATTAAAAAAAATCGTATGGAAAAAGGAAGTCGGGCTGAACCAATAGGATCAAATCCACATTCATAGGGTAATAATTTTTCATGATATTCATTTATGGAAGGAAGTGAAAAAGATGTAAAAGCAAAAATAATTGAAATTATTAAAAATATTGTTAAAACGATTGGGATCATATTCATTATCTTACCCTGGATTTTAACCAGGTCTGAATGATTGGAAGTCATTAGTATTAAAGTATACTAGAAAGATATGAGCCTCATCAATAAATTGAAATATAGAGGAAAAGCCATACAACATCTACGAAATGTCAGTATCAAGCGGCGGCTTCAAATCCAAAGTGGTGATTTGATGTAAAGTGAAATTTAATTTGTCGTAAAAGACATACAGCTAAGAAAGAAGAGCCGATAATGACATGTAAACCATGAAAGCCTGTGGCGACGAAAAATGTTGAACCATATACACCGTCTGCAATTGTGAAAGGAGCTTCATAATATTCTATTGCTTGTAAAGTTGTAAAATAAAAACCTAAAATAATAGTTAAGGTTAATGCTTGAATAGCTTGTTTTCGTTGGGCTTCTATAATGCTATGATGTGCTCAGGTTACGGTAACACCGGAAGCTAGAAGAACAGCAGTGTTTAAAAGGGGTACTTCAAATGGATCTAGTGTTAATACGCCTGTGGGGGGCCAGCAGCCTCCTAACTCTGGAGTGGGTGCTAGGCTTGAATGATAAAAAGCTCAGAAAAAACCTAAGAAAAAAAATACTTCGGATGTAATAAATAAGACTATTCCATAGCGAAGGCCTTTTTGAACAGGAGGTGTGTGGTGGCCTTGGAATGTTCCTTCTCGGACGATATCTCGTCATCATTGATATATTGTTAGTAAGGTAAGAACAAATCCTAATATTAACAAGATAGTGGAATGAAAATGTATTCAGATTGCTAAACCGGAGGTTATTAATAAGGCGGCAACTGCACCTGTAAGGGGTCATGGACTGGGGTCAACTATATGGTATGCATGTGCTTGATGGGCCATTAAACATTTTCTTGTAAATAAAGGCTTAAAAGTAGTACGAAAACATATGCTTGAATTATAGCAACGGCTACTTCTAATAATGTTATTAGGAAGAGAAGAATTATTATTAATAGTGCAATGGTTGGTATTAAAGAAATAAGAACAAAAATTCCAGTGGCAATAAGTTGAATTAAAAGATGTCCCGCTGTAAGATTTGCTGTAAGTCGAACACCAAGGGCTAATGGTCGAATAAATAGGCTAATAGTTTCGATGATAATTAATACAGGAATTAATAAGGTTGGCGTTCCTTCTGGTAACAAGTGTCCTAAGGCATGTGCGGGTTGATTTTGCATACCAATAATCACGGTAGTTAATCAAATAGGAACTGCAAATGCCATGTTAACAGAAAGTTGTGTTGTAGGGGTAAATGTATATGGGAGTAGGCCTAGTATATTAATAGTAATTAAAAAAAGTATAAGAGATGTAAGTAAAAGGGCTCATTTATGGCCTCCTAAATTTATAGGGGATAAAATTTGTTTAGTAAAGTTATTAATAAATCAGCTTTGTAATGTAATAAAACGGTTATTTAATCAGCGGGAGCAGAGTTTTGGCAGGAGTAGTCAGGGTAATAGTAAGGCTAAAACTATTAATGGAATACCTAACAAAATAGAACTTATAAATTGATCAAAAAGGCTTAATGTCATGGTCAGTTTCATAATTCTGTTTTTGGACTACTTAAACTCTGTAATCCTGGGTCGTTTGGATATTTATATGCTAAAACTTTTTTGGGTAAAATTATTAAGAAAATTATTCAAGTAAAAATTAGGATAGTAAATCATGGGGCGGGATTTAATTGGGGCATTTCGCTAAGGGTGGTTAGGAGTCACCAGTTTTTAGCTTAAAAGGCTAACGCTTAAACCTATTTAGCTTCTTAGCGAGGCGTCTTCAAGTATTAAAGATGATCAATTTTCGAAATGTTCAAGAGGAACTGCTTCGACGACAATAGGTATAAAACTGTGATTTGCTCCACAAATTTCAGAGCATTGACCAAAAAAGATTCCAGGTCGTGAGATAATGAATGCTGTTTGATTTAATCGACCTGGAACTGCGTCTATTTTAACTCCAAGGCTTGGAACTGCTCATGAGTGTAAAACATCATCTGCAGATACTAAAACTCGAATAGGTGATTCAACAGGGATTACTATTCGGTGATCTGCTTCTAAAAGTCGAAATTGGCCAGGGGATAAATCTTGAGTAGGAATTATATATGAATCAAATATTAAAGCTTCATAATCTGTATATTCATAACTTCAATATCATTGGTGACCAATAGTTTTAATTGTAAGATGGGGGTCGTTAATTTCGTCTATAAGGTATAAAATTCGAAGTGATGGGAGGGCAATGAGAATTAAAATTATTGCTGGAAGTAGTGTTCAAATAATTTCAATTTCTTGGGAGTCAAGAATAAATTTATTTGTAAGGTTAGTGGTTACTATTGCTACAATAATATAAAGTACGAGTGTGCTAATTAATAAGACGATTATTAATGCGTGGTCATGAAAATGAAGAAGTTCTTCTATTACAGGAGAAGCTGCATCTTGAAAGCCTAGTTGGGAAGGGTGTGCCATTATATAAGACTCGTGGGGGTTTAACCCACAATTTTGTCTTGACAAAACAAGGTATTATTTTTACTAGGGTCTTATAAAGAAAGTAACAGAGTGGTTGGATGTGTTTGGCTTGAAATCAAATTACGGAGGTTCGATTCCTTCCTTTCTCGTTTAATTATGTGGTTGTTGAATTTGTACAAAGGCAGGTTCTTCAAAAGTGTGATAAGGAGGGGGGCAGCCATGAAGTCATTCGACATTTGTTTGGGTTAATTCTACTGAAAGAACTTCACGTTTAGCTGCAAATGCTTCTCAAATAATAAATAAAAATATAATTACAGCAACTAATGAGATTAGTGAGCCAATAGAAGAAACTGTATTTCAAATAGTATATGCATCAGGATAGTCTGAGTATCGTCGAGGTATACCTGCTAAGCCTAAGAAGTGTTGTGGGAAGAATGTTAAGTTAACTCCTAAAAATATAATCCCAAAATGGATTTTAGCTCATGTTTCATGTAAAGTATAGCCGGAAAATAAAGGGAATCAATGGACGAATGCGGCAATAATGGCAAATACTGCTCCTATAGATAGAACATAATGGAAGTGTGCTACTACGTAATAGGTATCGTGAAGAACAATATCAAGTGATGAATTGGCTAGAACAATTCCTGTAAGACCACCTACTGTAAAAAGAAAAATAAAACCTAAGGCTCAAAGAAGAGGTGTATCTCATTTAATAGCCCCTCCATGAAGAGTAGCTAATCAACTAAAAACTTTTACTCCAGTTGGGATAGCAATAATTATAGTTGCAGAAGTGAAATATGCTCGAGTGTCTACATCTATTCCCACTGTAAATATATGATGGGCTCAAACAATAAAGCCTAATAATCCGATTGCTATTATAGCTCAAACTATTCCTATATATCCAAAAGGTTCTTTTTTACCTGCGTAGTAAGCTACAATATGGGAAATTATTCCAAAGCCGGGTAAAATTAGGATATAGACTTCTGGGTGGCCAAAGAATCAAAATAGATGTTGATAGAGAATAGGATCACCTCCTCCTGCCGGATCAAAAAAGGTGGTATTTAAATTTCGATCAGTTAATAATATTGTAATACCTGCAGCTAAAACAGGTAAAGATAATAATAGTAGGACAGCTGTAATTATTACTGCTCAAACAAAAAGGGGTGTTTGATATTGAGAAATAGTTGGTGGTTTTATGTTAATAATAGTTGTAATAAAATTAATTGCACCTAAAATTGAAGAAATACCTGCTAAATGAAGTGAAAAAATTGTTAAATCTACTGATGCCCCGGCGTGTGCTATATTTCCTGCTAGTGGGGGATAAACAGTTCAACCTGTTCCTGCTCCTGCTTCAACCCCCGAAGAGGCTAAAAGAAGGAGAAAAGAAGGAGGCAAAAGTCAAAAGCTTATATTATTTATTCGAGGAAAAGCCATATCAGGTGCTCCAATTATTAGTGGAATTAATCAATTTCCGAAACCCCCAATTATAATAGGTATTACTATAAAAAAGATTATTACGAATGCATGTGCTGTAACGATTACATTATAAATTTGATCATCTCCTAAAAGAGATCCGGGCTGACTTAATTCAGCACGAATTAAAAGGCTCAAAGCAGTACCTACTATACCGGCTCAAGCACCGAAGATTAAATAAAGGGTGCCGATATCTTTGTGGTTTGTAGAAAAGAATCAACGAGTGATTGTCACAGGTAGGATGGCTGAGGACAAGCGGTGGACTGTAGATCCACAAACAGAGGTTTTAAGTCCTCTTCTTATCACAGCCCTGAGGTGTAAGCATATATGATTGCAAATCATAAGTAGCAGGTTTACGTCTGCCGGGGCTTTCCCCCGCCTATTTTAGCCCCGGCCAGGCGGGGGAAAGGTAGACGGATGCTTTCTGGTTTAAGCGCTTAACTGTTAATTAAGAGTTTGTAGGATCGAGGCCTACTCGTCTAGGAAGGCTTTAGCTTAATTAAAGTGTCTGTTTTGCATACAGAAGATGTAGGTTAATGTCCTGTAAGTTTTAATAAGGATTAAGAGATTTTCACTCTTATTTAAAGCTTTGAAGGCTTTTGGTTTAAATATTATCCTAAAACCCTATATTATAATCGTAATAATTAAAGGTGAAAGGGGAAGTATACAAATGGTAAGGATAATTGAAATTGCAGTTGGAAGTTTTGTTTTTTTATTTTCTAATCGTCATGATAAAATATTTGTTGATGTATTGGGGGAAGTTGTTAAAGCTATAGCATATGATAATCGAAGATAAAAATATAAGCTTAATAGGGCTGATAAGGCTGCTATAGTTGCTACTAGGACTAAATGTTGATTTGTAAGTTCTTGGAGAATTATTCACTTTGGTAGAAAGCCGGTTAAAGGAGGAAGTCCTCCTAAAGAAAGTAGAATCAAAGGAGTGATTGCATATAGTGTTGGGTTTTTTGTTCATGAGGTTGTTAAGAAATTAATATTAGTTGTTTTGTTAATTATAAAGATAGAAAAGATTGAATAGGTTATTACAATATAAATTAGTAGTGTTATTAAAGTTAAAGAAGGGAGGAAATTTAATACTAATACTATTCATCCAAGGTGGGCAATTGAAGAATAGGCTAGTAGTTTTCGTAATTGAGTTTGATTTAGACCTCCTCACCCACCTGCAATAATGGATATTAAGCCCAAAAGAACTGTTAGACAAGAATAATTATTAATTTGATATAGAAGTGAGAGAGGGGCTAACTTTTGTCAGGTAGCGAGAATAAGTGCTGTATTTAAGTTTAAACCTTGTATAATGTCTGGTAATCATGCGTGTATAGGGGCTAAACCTAGTTTAAAGGCTAGTGCAATGATGGCAATGGTTAATGGTAATGGGTGTTTTAGTTGGGAAATTTCTCATTGGCCTGTTAATCAAGCGTTAATTATGCTTGCAAATAATAATGTTGCTGCTGCGGTTGCTTGAATTATAAAATATTTGGTGGTTGCTTCGACGGCTCGAGGGTGATGTTGTTGGGCTATTAAAGGGATAATTGCTAATGTATTAATTTCTAGGCCTATTCAGGCTAGTAATCAATGGGTGCTAGCAAAGGTAATTGTAGTTCCTAAGCCTAAGGCGAATAATAGAATTATAAGTATAAAAGGGCTCATTAGTAGGGGAAGGGTTTTAACCAACATGTTTGGGGTATGGGCCCAAAAGCTTTTTTAGCTGACCTTACTAGGAAGTGGTGTAGTGGAAGCACTAAGGGTTTTGATCCCTTTAGTAGAGGTTCAAGTCCTCTTTTTCTAAGAGTTGGAGAGATTTTCATTCTCATTATTTACTCTATCAAAGTAACCCTTTAATTCAGGCACAGCTCCGTTTAGGTTTGAGGAGGTAATCCTAAAAAAGCAATGGGTATAGCAAGATGTCATAATATGAGAGCGATAGTAAGGGGAAGAAAGTTTTTTCAAACTAATTGTATTAATTGGTCGTAACGAAATCGAGGGTATGAGGCTCGAACTCATAAAAATACTATTGAAAGAAGTGTTGATTTAATTATTAATACAATTGTTGTAAGGTTTGAAGTGAAATAAGGTATTGATGAACCTAAAAATAAAATAGCAGATAATGTATTTATTAAAAGAATACTTATATATTCTGCTAGAAAAAATAATGTGAAGGATCCTCCTGTATATTCCACATTAAAACCGGATACTAATTCTGATTCACCTTCTGCTAAGTCGAATGGGGCTCGGTTTGTTTCAGCTAGTGTAGAAACATATCATATTGCGGCTAAAGGTCAGGCTGGAAGGATTAATCATATATTTTCTTGAGCGATGGTAAAGGTTTGAAGTGAAAAACCTCCTACAAAAATAATTGCACATAGAAGAATTAATCCTAAGCTTACTTCGTAAGAGATTGTTTGGGCTACTGCTCGTAAAGCTCCAATAAGAGCATATTTTGAGTTTGATGCTCAACCAGAACCTAGAATTGAATATACTATTAAGCTTGAGAAGGCTAATATGAAGAGGATACTTAAATTTAAATCAGCAAGGGGGAACGGTATTGGTATAGGAATTCATATAGCAAGTGATAAGGCTAGTGCAAGTGAAGGTATAATTAAAAATAAGAAGGGGGAAGAGGTGGATGGTAGGATGGGTTCTTTTAAGAAAAGTTTTATGCCATCTGCAATAGGTTGAAGTAATCCGTAGGGTCCTACAGTATTTGGGCCTTTTCGATGTTGTATTTGGCTTAATACTTTTCGTTCAGTTAATGTTAGTATTGCAACTGCTAGTAGAATAAAAATTGCAAGAATTAAGGGATTAATAATGAATAAAAGAATGTTAATGAACATAATCAAGAAGAGGAATTGAACCTCTATATAAAGGGCTTAGACCTTTTGCATTGACCGAATTCTGCCACCTTAATATAATAATTAAGGGTTATATTCCCTTATAATTTATGTCCTTTTATCTAATTTAGTTGATTTCATTAGGTTAGGAGAAGGCTTAATTAAATTATTGGCCTTTTTTATTTAATCCTTTCGTACTAAAATAAAATATTTCATAGATAGAAACTGACCTGGATTACTCCGGTCTGAACTCAGATCACGTAGGACTTTAATCGTTGAACAAACGAACCCTTAATAGCGGCTGCACCATTAGGATGTCCTGATCCAACATCGAGGTCGTAAACCCTCTTGTCGATATGGACTCTAAAAGAGGATTGCGCTGTTATCCCTAGGGTAACTCGGTCCGTTGATCGGCTTTGCCGGATCAAGGTGGTCAGAAATTCTGTTTTTTAGGGTTGTCACCCTTAAATTAAAAGGAATACCTTTATTCCTCATGGAGGTTCTATTATACTCCGTGGTCGCCCCAACCAAAAACATTTGGACAGGTTTCAATTGATTTCATTTTTTAATTATGTGAAAGAGCATGTTCTGTTCTTGCGTTTTAAGCTCCATAGGGTCTTCTCGTCTTATGTTTTAATCCCCGCTTCTGCACGGGGAGATCAATTTCATTGATAGGAAAAAGGAGACAGTTAAGCCCTCGTTATGCCATTCATACAGGTCTTCATTTGAAAGACAAGTGATTGCGCTACCTTTGCACGGTCAAAATACCGCGGCCGTTAAATTTTTATCACAGGGCAGGCGGGACTTCTTATATTGTTATGACAAGAAGCGATGTTTTTGGTAAACAGGCGAGGCTAATTAAAAATATTTGCCGAGTTCCTTCTTTTTCTTTTTATCTTTCCTTTAAAATAAGCATGCCAGTGTAGGTTTAACGGTATATTTATGTAAGATTTTCTAGTTCTCTTTTTGTAATTCATTTCCCTCTTTGTTTGGGACCGATTAATTTTCGGGGGTCTTTCCGTTCCGATTTACATGGATGTTTGGAGAGGTATGTCTCTTATTACTCATATTAGCATAATTACATCCATATAATGATGGGTTAGCCTGATAGGAGTAGAGGAATATGATTTAAATGATCTTTATTAAAAGTGTAAGTATATTTAAGCTTTAACGCTTTTTTTTAAGGTGGCTGCTTTTAGGCCTACTTAAATATTTACTTTAAAGGGTTATGTTCATTATCCTTCTTATAAGGTTGTATTCTTATTCATAAGGGCTGGACCCCTTATGAATTACTCTTTACTTTTCTTGAATTGTTTTATTATGATTTGGTCAGTATTAATTTGAGAAAAGAAAAGGCTAAACTTTTATTTAATTCTCAGGCAACCAGCTATAACTAAGTTCGGTAGGTTTATCACCTCTACTCAGAGATCTTCACACTCTTTTGCCACAGAGACGTGTTTGCCCTATTTTTAGGCTGTCTCGGAGTAGCTCACTTAGTTTCGGGGTATTAAACTAGAAATCTTTTTGCATAATTAAGTCTTGCTAATTCATGATGCAAAAGGTACGAGGTTTTGTCTCTGCTTTTTTTTGCTTTACTAGGTTGTTTCATTTCTCTTTCAGCGTTCCCTTGCGGTACTTTTTCTATAGCTTCCATAATTTCTTTTCTATCGCCTATACTAAGATATTTAGAAATGGTTTGTTTATTATTTTTAGAATATTAAGGTATATTAATATTTTATTGTTAATGGTTAATAAATGAGCTAGCTTTTGGGCATCAAAGTGACTTGATTTGCACAAGTGTTTTCTCGGTGTAAGGGAGATGCTTTAACTATTTTAGCTACACTTTGGTTTTACCAAGTACACCTTCCGGTATACTTACCATGTTACGACTTGCCTCCCTTTATATCCAGTAGTTCACATTATGTATATGTTATTAAGTGGTTCAGGGAGAGTGACGGGCGGTGTGTGCGCGCTTCAGGGCCAGTTTCAGTTGAGCTCTCTATTCTCTACTTACTGCTAAATCCTCCTTGAATGTGCTGTTTCATGGCAATTTCCGTTTATTCTAATTTAGAAAATGTAGCCCATTTCTTCCCTTCTTATATGCTACACCTCGACCTGGCGTTTTGGATAATATCAATTTTGCTTACTAATAATCCTTTACAGGGTAAGCTGACGACGGCGGTATATAGGCGGAAATGACAAAAGAAGGTGAGGTTTAACGGGGATTATCGGTTATAGAACAGGCTCCTCTAGGTGGGTCTAAAGCACCGCCAAGTCCTTTAGGTTTTAAGCTTATGCTCGTAGTTCCCTGGCGAATAGATATTGTAAATGTCTAACAAAGTTTAGGGTTGTGCATAGTGGGGTATCTAATCCCAGTTTGTGACACAACTTTCGTGTAGTCAAGTAAATTAAAGTCACTTTCGTAGAGGTTATTCTTGCTTCCGGATACGTATAACAGTTATGGAGGCATTCCACTTTAGTTTAATTATTCCCTAATCACGCTTTACGCCGATGACTATCAACTTGAGTCTCTCGTATAACCGCGGCGGCTGGCACGAGTTTAGCCGGCTCTATTAATCATAACTAAGTCAAGTTTTCACTTATGGCTTAATGTTTATCACTGCTGAATTCCCTTGGGGGTGTGGCTTGACATGGTGTTGTGGGCTAATTATTATTGTGCCTGATACCATCTCCTTGTTTTCAGGAAGAAAACTGTAGGGTATTTTCACGGGAGTGCAGATACTTGCATGTGTAAATTTGATTAAAATTGATAGTAAAGTCAGGACCAAGCCTTTATGCTTGCGAAACCTTTCTAGGGTTTGTTTTAACATCTTCAGTGTTATGCTTTAGTTAAGCTACGTTAGCATTTGTATTATTGTAATATTGTATATACACACTTTTTTGGTAAAAAAATGCCCTACAACACAATCGAGAGTTTCCTGTTTCCGGGGGGTTTACAGGTTTAATAGCTATGTCAGGAGTGTTGGGGGGGTAGGGGGGGTTTAACGCGCGAAAAAACCCAGGGGCATCACATGGAAAAATTAGGAGTTAAAAATCGTAGTATTATGCTCTTGATATCAGTTATGCTATTCATCAGGAAATACTTTTCTAACACTTCACATTTTCTATCCAAAACCTAGGGTTAGTTCCACCTTTCACCATAGATTACGTGCACTGTGAGAAGTCTATTGAAAGGAAAAAAAAGAAAAAAGAACCATAGCCCATTAGAAAGAACGCCCGGCTTGGGGGGTAACGAGATATATGTACTCCACCATTAATCAAATGTCCCCTAGAA